ACCCACAATTGGGATAAGCACGAAAATTAAAGCTTCGATAAATACAGATACACCCAATACATCGAAACTCATTGCCCATGGATAAAGAAAGACCGTTTCAACATCAAAAACAACAAAAACTAGAGCAAACATGTAATAGCGGATTCGGAATTGTAACCAAGCGTCCCCCATAGGTTCTATGCCCGATTCATAACTAGAGAGCTTCTCTGGTCCTTTACTAACCGGGGCTAAAACTCCTGAAATTACAAATGCCAAGATAGGAATAACGCTTGATATTATTAGAAATGCCCATAAAATATCATATTCGTGAAGCAGAAACATAAATGTACTCCTATTAATGTTGGCATTGTCAATTCATCCAGAACTTGTTTTCCTAGGTGAAACAAGAATTTATTTTAATCAAAGTGTATAGTTCAGAGTTTGTTTGCTGCGTGGCATGTCTTGTTTAGAGATTCATCCAACGGAATCGGGATTCCGTTTTTGATTTCGATTCTATTTAGATATGGTGTAGAAATAAGGCGTTCTTACACAAACAAAACTCTCTCACTTTGTCTCGCTTTCTCTATTTTCTATAAAAAAATAGATATAAGATTAAAAAATATTAAATAATAAAATTCTAAATAATAAAAGTAATTTAATTAAATACTAAAATATACTAATCTAACCTAATAGAATATTCTATTACTAATGTATTCTAATGAATAGTAATACTATAACTATGTTTCATAATTCTGAAACGTAATACTATGTTTTTGTTTTTTTCTTGATATTTCCTTATATTTATTTCTTTGTATTTTATATTTAGAAATATATATTTCTTATATAAATTATATGTAAATATATAATTTATGTAATGTATAAATAATAAAATGAAATAAGATAATGAAATATTATCAAAAAATAATATCAAACATAACATAGTTATTATCAAAACCAATAATTTTGGGGGGGTAAAAAATGTCTAGGGATTTCTAACATATTCGAAGTATTCTTTTCATTAAAATCCAGGTAAAGGATCGTCGTTGTTTCTATTGATTTTATACAAATACGAATACGTAAACACAATCTAATGCATCGAACGATTATATTTTCTTTCTTTTTCTTGTCCTAGATTTGACACATACTGATCTGATTAGATCCATTGGAATGAATTATTGTTTTTATATTCAGGTACCTATGTATTTACATGAATATGTGGTAATGCTTTCATTTCATTTCTATGAAACAACCAATGGTCTGGTCTGTCCAGTCTATAAACAAGTACTAATGAGGAAATGAAAACTATACTAAACAAAAATAGAATGTCTATACAAAAATAGACAAATAGAATGTATTAGGGCTATACGGACTCGAACCGTAGACCTTCTCGGTAAAACAGATCAAACTGATTATTATCGAAATGATTCGAACTGTTTCAAAGACCCAACATGCATTTTGTTTGTTGCATTGGGCTCTTTCATCAACTGATGTAAAGATCAGTTAGTCCACCATATTTTTTCTTTACAGGAAGATAATGAGCTGGCTCCATGTGCTCTGATTCATTATTTGTATTCAGATCTAGTAGCAATACCAAAGTGTTTCAAAGAAGGGTTACCTTGACTTAGGTCTGCCTTCGGCTTAGATCAACCTAAGTTAAATGGAGTCTCTATCGTTCCGCTGCAAGAGTCGAATATGAGACTTCATACACCTTAAAGTTCATAGGATGAAAGGAGGTTTTTTTGAAGCCCTTATACTCATTATGCCTAGCATTGAATGGGCTGGGTATTTACCTTATCAACTATCAAATCAATGACGGGTTCTATTTGATTTGGCACCTAAATTCGCACCAAAATCGGACCGAACCAAATATTTGTCAGGCTATTGTTCTCTCGAATCTATGGAGTAAGACATTGATTTTTCAATAAGATCAACTATATTCATTGCATAATAAGCTCCCTTGAAAAGCATTGGCGCACGTGTAAACGAGGTGCTCTACCTAACTGAGCTATAGCCCTTGTCATAGATATCTTAACATATAGATAATTTCTTGTCAAGATGGATATTCCCTAATCTCACATGATAACTCTTTGATCCGTTTACTGTTAACAGATTGGTATTGCTTAGAAATAATATTCTATCTATAATCCCCGAGGTGATGGGTCTTCTTTTGCGGTGATAAATTACCTACTTAACTCAGTGGTTAGAGTATTGCTTTCATACGGCAGGAGTCATTGGTTCAAATCCAATAGTAGGTAGAACTTATTAGATACCATTGCATTGACTCCGGTATCTAATAAGTTTTTCTACCCATCCTCTTTTTTTCGTTGTATCAGATTAGACTTGATTGTCTTCAATTGGCAGAATCAAAATGTGGTGTATAATAAAGAACTTCTAAAAAACTTCTTTTGATTATTTTGATGTATTGACTAGTAGGAAATAACATTGACAGCCTCTACTCGTGTCCTAGCTCGTCTGAGAGCTAGATTCGCTTCAATCACTTGTCTCTTACCCTCAGCTCTACTCAAGTTAGCTTCAGCTATTTTAAGAGTTTGTTGAGCTTCTTGCGGATCAATGTCAGTACTCATCTCCGCATCATTTCCTAAAATGGTGATCTCATTATTCCCTATTCTAGCAAAACCACCCATCAGAGCCACCGTTAACCATTGGTCGTTGAGGCGTATTCTCAAAAGACCTATATCTACAGCCGTGGCAATAGGGGCATGGTTTGGTAATACACCAATTTGGCCACTATTTGTAGATAAAATGATTTCTTTCACTTCTGAATCCCAAATAATTCGATTAGGAGTCAGTACACAAAGATTTAAAGTCATTTCTTCAAATTGCTCTCCACTTCTAAGTTCATAGCTTTCGCGGTAGCTTCATCGATGTTACCCACCAAATAAAAAGCCTGCTCGGGCAGACCATCTAATTCTCCGGAAAGGATCAGTTGAAACCCCCTAATTGTTTCTGCAAGACCAACATATTTTCCTGGAGAACCAGTAAATACTTCTGCCACGAAGAAGGGTTGTGATAAGAAACGCTCAATTTTTCGTGCTCTTGCTACAGTTAAACGATCCTCCTCGGATAATTCATCCAACCCAAGAATAGCTATAATGTCCTGAAGTTCTTTGTAACGTTGTGAAGTTTGCTTAACTCTTTGCGCAGTTTCATAATGTTCCTCGCCAACGATCCGAGGTTGTAACATAGTTGACGTTGAATCTAAAGGATCTACTGCTGGATAAATACCCTTGGCAGCTAATCCTCTTGATAGTACGGTAGTAGCATCTAAATGTGCAAATGTAGTGGCAGGAGCAGGGTCGGTCAAATCGTCCGCAGGTACATAAACTGCTTGGATCGAAGTTATAGATCCCTCTTTGGTAGAAGTAATTCTTTCTTGCAAAGAACCCATTTCTGTACTAAGGGTAGGTTGATAACCCACTGCAGAAGGCATTCTCCCTAATAATGCGGATACTTCTGATCCTGCTTGGACAAAACGAAAGATATTGTCGATGAATAGAAGCACATCTTGTTCATTAACATCCCGGAAATATTCCGCCATAGTTAGGGCAGTCAAACCAACTCTCATACGAGCTCCCGGCGGTTCATTCATTTGACCATAGACTAAAGCTACTTTTGATTCTGCAAGATTTTTTTCATTAATTACTCCGGATTCTTTCATTTCCATGTAAAGATCATTTCCTTCACGAGTACGTTCTCCTACTCCGCCAAATACGGATACGCCTCCATGAGCTTTGGCAATGTTGTTGATCAATTCCATGATGAGTACTGTTTTACCTACTCCAGCTCCCCCAAATAGTCCGATTTTTCCTCCACGGCGATAAGGAGCTAAAAGATCTACCACCTTAATACCTGTTTCAAAGATTGATAATTTCGTATCTAACTGTATAAAGGCAGGCGCAGATCTATGAATAGGAGATGTTGTGCGAGTATCTACAGGACCTAAATTATCAACAGGCTCTCCAAGAACGTTGAAGATTCGCCCGAGAGTAGCTCCGCCGACTGGAACACTTAGAGGAGCTCCCGTGTCAATCACTTCCATTCCTCTCATCAGCCCATCTGTAGCACTCATAGCTACAGCTCTAACTCGATTATTTCCTAATAATTGTTGTACCTCGCAAGTCACATTAATTTGCTGACCGACAGTATCTCGACCCTTAACTACCAAAGCGTTATAAATATTAGGCATTTTGCCCGGGGGAAAAACGACATCCAGTACTGGGCCAATAATTTGAGCGATACGCCCTAGTTTTTTTTCTTCAAGTGTGGAAACCGCAGGGCTAGAAGTAGTAGGATTGATTCTCATAATTATAATAAAGTGAAATATGTCGAAATCCTTTTTGGAATAATACCAAATCGAAAATAAATGTCCGATAGCAAGTTGATCAGTTAATTCAATAAGAGATAAATGGGAGATAGCACTCGATTTAGTTGGTACCACCCAACCGAATCCGATTCAATCGTTTACTCATTCAATGAGTAAATTTTCAAGTTCAGCCAATCCTTTTTTTTCAAAAAAAAAAATTGCAAGTAAATGAAATCGTGAATAAATGTGTTTCATTTCTCTATCATTATAGAAAAAAAGATCCATATTATATTACTTATGGAATTCGAACCCGAACTCAATTTATGATTCATTATTTCGATCTTATTGGCCTTTGTTCTTTATTTTTTATTTTTCATATGGATTTCCGTCTTTATATTATACCCTTTCGTAGATAAATTATGCTTATTTTCACATCTAGGATTTACATATACAACATATATTACTGTCAAGAGGGAATTTTTCTCAGTATTTAGATATTTAGATTCAAAATAAGAAAGGGTTCAATTATAAACCCGCAAAAGATTAGGATTGGGTTGCGCTATATATATCAAAGAGTATACAATAATGATGTATTTGGTGAATCAAATACATGGTCTAATAACAAACCATTTTAACATAACATTTTAATGAGTTGATAATATTAATTGAATATTGAATATTTTTTGAAAGATTTTTG